GCTAGCGTAGCTTAACTAAAGCATAACACTGAAGATGTTAAGACGGACCCTAGAAAGGTCCCGTAAGCACAAAGGCTTGGTCCTAACTTTACTGTCAGCTTTGGCTAAACTTACACATGCAAGTCTCCGCCCCCCTGTGAGAATGCCCACAGTTTTCTGCCCGAAAACAAGGAGCCGGTATCAGGCACACTCCCCGAGGCCCATGACACCTTGCTTAGCCACACCCTCAAGGGAACTCAGCAGTGATAGACATTAAGCCATAAGTGAAAACTTGACTTAGTTAAAGCCAAGAGGGCCGGTAAAACTCGTGCCAGCCACCGCGGTTATACGAGAGGCTCAAGTTGACAGACATCGGCGTAAAGAGTGGTTAGGAAGTTTTTTGAAACTAAAGCCGAACACCCTCAGAACTGTTATACGTACCCGAGGGTAAGAAGCCCCACTACGAAAGTGGCTTTATATCTCCGACCCCACGAAAGCTGCGAAACAAACTAGGATTAGATACCCTACTATGCCCAGCCCTAAACTTTGATAGCCCACTACACCCGCTATCCGCCCGGGTACTACGAGCACTAGCTTAAAACCCAAAGGACTTGGCGGTGCTTTAGATCCACCTAGAGGAGCCTGTTCTAGAACCGATAACCCCCGTTAAACCTCACCCTCTCTTGTTCTCCCCGCCTATATACCACCGTCGTCAGCTTACCCTGTGAAGGAACCATAATAAGCATAACTAGTACAACTCAAAACGCCAGGTCGAGGTGTAGCATATGAGAGGGGAAGAAATGGGCTACATTCCCTACTACAGGGAACACGAACAATGTAATGAAATATGCATTAGAAGGAGGATTTAGCAGTAAGCAGAAAATAGAGCGTTCCGCTGAAACCGGCCCTGAAGCGCGCACATACCGCCCGTCACTCTCCCCAAGCCAACCAACACCCTATAAATAATACATTTTACCGGTAAAGGGGAGGCAAGTCGTAACATGGTAAGTGTACCGGAAGGTGCACTTGGAAAAATCAGAGTGTAGCTAAGCCAGAAAAGCATCTCCCTTACACTGAGAAGTCACCCGTGCAAATCGGGTCACCCTGACGCCCAATAGCTAGCCCACCCATCAACCCCAAACCCACCCTATCTATACCCCCAAACACACCACCACCCAACAAACAAACCATTTTCCCACCTAAGTACGGGCGACGAAAAAGGACCTAGGAGCAACAGAGAAAGTACCGCAAGGGAAAGCTGAAAGAGTAATGAAACAACCCAGTAAAGCACCAAAAAGCAGAGACCGCCCCTCGTACCTTTTGCATCATGATTTAGCCAGAAAACCTTAAGCAAAAAGCATTATAGTTTAATACCCCGAAACTAAGCGAGCTACTCCAAGACAGTCTAATTTATAGGACCACCCCGTCTCTGTGGCAAAAGAGTGGGAAAAACTTTGAGTAGAGGTGACAGACCTACCGAGCCTAGTTATAGCTGGTTGCCTGAGAACTGAATAGAAGTTCAGCCCTTTAAATTCTTTACCCCATTGGCCCAAGGCCTCCACACCGAACAAAAGAAACTAAAGGAGTTAGTCAAAGGGGGTACAGCCCCTTTGAAACAAGATACAACTTTCCAAGGAGGGTAAAGATCACAACAAACTTAAAGGCCTAATGTCCTAGCGGGCCTAAAAGCAGCCACCTACCCAGAAAGCGTTAAAGCTCGAACATTACATAACCAGCCTTCTAATAAAGACAACACAATCTCACCCCCCTAAACCTACCAGGCCGTTCCATAAAAATATGGAAGTGTCTATGCTAATATGAGTAATAAGAGAGACCCCCTCTCTCCCCGCACAAGTGTAACTCGGAACGAACCATTCACCGACCATTAACGGCCCCAAAATAAAGAGGGCACTAGACAAAAAACAAACAACTAGAAAACCACCTAACCCCCCCCCGTTAACCCCACACTGGTGTGCCAACCGGGAAAGACTAAAAGAAAAAGAAGGAACTCGGCAAACATAAGCCTCGCCTGTTTACCAAAAACATCGCCTCTTGTACCCCTAAACATAAGAGGTCCCGCCTGCCCTGTGACTATAAGTTTAACGGCCGCGGTATTTTGACCGTGCAAAGGTAGCGCAATCACTTGTCTTTTAAATGAAGACCTGTATGAATGGCATAACGAGGGCTTAACTGTCTCCTTTTTCCAGTCAATGAAATTGATCTCCCCGTGCAGAAGCGGGGATATTAACATAAGACGAGAAGACCCTATGGAGCTTTAGACGCCAGAACAGACCATGTTAAGCACCCCTAAAATAAAAGACAAAACTGATTGGCCCCTGTTCTAATGTCTTTGGTTGGGGCGACCGCGGGGAAACAAACAACCCCCATGTGGACCGGGAGCACACTACTCCTACAACCCAGAGTTACAACTCCAAGCAACAGAATTTCTGACCAACAAGATCCGGCATACAGCCGATCAACGGACCGAGTTACCCTAGGGATAACAGCGCAATCCTCTTTCAGAGCCCATATCGACAAGAGGGTTTACGACCTCGATGTTGGATCAGGACATCCTAATGGTGCAGCCACTATTAAGGGTTCGTTTGTTCAACGATTAAAGTCCTACGTGATCTGAGTTCAGACCGGAGTAATCCAGGTCAGTTTCTATCTATGCCACGATCTTTTCTAGTACGAAAGGACCGAAAAGATAGAGGCCCCTGTTTCCGATATGCCTCACCCTCACCTACTGAAACCAACTAAAATAGGCAAAAGGGCGTACCCCTTTGGCCTAAGAAAATGGCTTGTTAAAGTGGCAGAGCCCGGACACTGCAAAAGACCTAAGCCCTTTCCACGGAGGTTCAAGTCCTCCCTTTAACTATGCTCTCAACACTAATTACATCTATCCTCAACCCCCTAATCCTGATTGTATTTGTCCTTCTAGCCGTCGCACTCCTCACACTTGTCGAACGAAAAGTCCTCGGTTACATGCAATTACGAAAAGGCCCAAACGTCGTAGGCCCTTACGGCCTCCTCCAACCAATTGCAGACGGACTAAAACTTTTTATAAAAGAGCCCGTTCGACCCTCCACCTCCTCCCCCGTCCTCTTCCTTTTTACCCCCATACTAGCCCTCACCCTGGCACTTACCCTTTGAACTCCAATACCCCTCCCCTTCCCAATAGCAGACCTTAATCTCGGCATCCTCTTTATTCTTGCCCTCTCCAGTTTAGCAGTCTATTCTATTCTCGGCTCAGGATGAGCCTCCAATTCAAAATATGCCTTAATCGGAGCCCTTCGAGCTGTCGCACAGACTATTTCCTACGAAGTTAGCTTAGGACTCATTCTTCTAAATACCATCATTTTTACTGGAGGCTTCACCCTACAAACATTTAGCGTCGCCCAAGAAAGCATCTGACTAATTTTCCCCGCCTGACCTTTAGCCGCTATATGATACATCTCCACACTCGCAGAAACAAACCGAGCCCCCTTCGACCTCACAGAGGGCGAATCCGAACTCGTCTCCGGCTTTAACGTAGAATACGCAGGAGGCCCCTTCGCCCTCTTCTTCCTCGCCGAATACGCCAACATTCTCCTAATAAACACACTCTCTGCAACATTATTTTTAGGTGCCTCCATCCTACACTCAACCCCAGAAGTTACAACAACAAACCTTATGATTAAAGCAACTCTTCTCTCCGTCCTCTTCCTATGAGTTCGTGCTTCCTACCCACGATTTCGTTACGACCAACTCATACACCTAATCTGAAAAAACTTCCTCCCATTAACCCTTGCCCTAGTAATTTGACACCTTTCCCTTCCAATCGCACTAACAGGCCTACCTCCACAACTGTAGCCTGGAGTTGTACCTGAAGCAAAGGGCCACTTTGATAGAGTGAACTATGAGGGTTAAAGTCCCTCCAACTCCTTAGAAAGAAGGGACTCGAACCCTACCTGAAGAGATCAAAACTCTTAGTGCTTCCACTACACCACTTCCTAGTAAAGTCAGCTAAACAAGCTTTCGGGCCCATACCCCAAACATGTCGGTTAAACTCCCTCCTTTACTAATGAATCCTTACATCTTGGCCATTCTTCTCTTTGGCTTAGGCCTTGGCACCACAATTACATTTGCTAGCTCCCACTGACTCCTCGCCTGAATAGGCCTTGAAATAAACACGCTAGCCATTATTCCCCTGATAGCTCAACACCACCACCCCCGCGCTGTCGAAGCTACAACTAAATATTTTTTAACCCAAGCTGCTGCAGCAGCCACCCTTCTATTTGCAAGCATTACTAACGCCTGATTAACAGGCCAATGAGAAATTCAACAAATCACACACCCCCTCCCAACCACAATAATCACCCTTGCCCTCGCCCTCAAAATCGGCCTAGCTCCCCTTCATGCTTGACTCCCCGAAGTTCTGCAAGGACTGGACCTTACCACAGGCTTAATTCTTTCGACCTGACAAAAGCTTGCCCCCTTCGCCCTAATTCTTCAAATCCAACCTTTAAACTCAACCACTCTTATTATTTTAGGCCTCGCATCCACCCTCATTGGAGGCTGAGGCGGGCTAAACCAAACACAACTCCGTAAAATTCTTGCTTACTCATCAATCGCCCACCTAGGTTGAATAATTCTTGTTTTACAATTCTCCCCCCCAATTACACTCCTCACCCTTTTAACCTACTTCATTATAACATTCTCAACATTCCTCGTATTTAAACTCAACAAATCCACAAACATTAATACTCTCGCTACATCCTGAGCGAAAGCCCCCACCCTCACAGCCCTCACCCCCCTCATTCTCCTTTCATTAGGAGGCCTCCCCCCTCTCACAGGCTTTATACCAAAATGACTAATTCTTCAAGAATTAACCAAACAAGGCCTTGCTCCTACTGCAACCCTAGCAACCCTCTCAGCACTCCTTAGCCTATACTTTTACCTACGCCTCTCCTACGCAATAGCCCTCACCATCTCCCCCAACAACCTTACAGGCACAACCCCCTGACGTCTACCTTCCACCCAACTAACTTATCCCCTCGCCACTTCAACTGCAATGACAATTTGCCTCCTGCCACTCACCCCCGCCATCTCAGCCTTATTGACCCCCTAAGGGGCTTAGGATAGTACCCAGACCAAGGACCTTCAAAGCCCTAAGCGGGAGTGAAAATCTCCCAGCCCCTGTTAAGACTTGCGGGATACTAACCCACATCTTCTGCATGCAAAACAAACACTTTAATTAAGCTAAAGCCTTGCTAGACAGGAAGGCCTCGATCCTACAAACTCCTAGTTAACAGCTAAGCGCTCAAACCAACAAGCATCTGTCTAACCTTTCCCCCGCCCCCTTGGAGGCGGGCGGGGAAAAGCCCCGGCAGGGGTTAACCTGCCACTTCAGATTTGCAATCTGACATGTATAACACCTCGAGACTTGATAAGAAGAGGACTTGAACCTCTGTACATGGGGCTACAATCCACTGCTTGACACTCAGCCATCCTACCTGTGGCAATCACACGTTGATTCTTCTCAACTAATCACAAAGACATCGGCACCCTCTATCTAGTATTTGGTGCTTGAGCCGGAATAGTAGGAACCGCGCTAAGCCTCCTAATTCGGGCAGAACTAAGCCAGCCCGGCTCTCTCCTCGGAGACGACCAGATTTATAATGTAATTGTTACAGCACATGCTTTTGTAATAATTTTCTTTATAGTAATACCAATTATGATTGGAGGCTTTGGAAACTGACTAGTACCACTCATGATTGGTGCCCCAGATATGGCCTTCCCTCGAATGAACAACATGAGTTTCTGACTCCTTCCTCCCTCATTCCTCCTCCTCCTCGCCTCATCTGGAGTCGAAGCAGGTGCCGGCACAGGGTGAACTGTTTACCCCCCGCTCGCAGGCAATCTTGCCCATGCTGGGCCTTCTGTCGACTTAACCATCTTCTCCCTCCACTTGGCCGGGGTATCATCTATTCTAGGCGCAATTAACTTCATTACAACAATTATTAACATGAAACCCCCCGCCATCTCCCAATATCAGACACCCCTATTTGTATGGTCCGTTCTAATTACCGCAGTATTACTTCTTCTATCCCTACCCGTTCTTGCCGCCGGCATCACAATACTTCTCACAGACCGAAACCTAAACACAACCTTCTTTGATCCTGCCGGAGGAGGAGACCCCATCCTTTACCAACACTTATTCTGATTCTTTGGACACCCTGAAGTTTACATTCTTATCCTCCCCGGCTTTGGAATAATCTCCCACATTGTTGCTTACTATGCGGGTAAAAAAGAACCTTTCGGATATATGGGAATGGTCTGGGCCATGATGGCTATCGGCCTCCTAGGGTTCATTGTATGAGCCCATCACATGTTTACCGTAGGGATGGACGTAGACACACGGGCTTACTTTACTTCCGCCACAATAATTATTGCCATCCCAACCGGAGTAAAAGTCTTCAGCTGACTGGCCACTCTGCACGGCGGTACCATTAAATGAGAAACCCCACTCTTATGAGCGCTAGGTTTCATTTTCCTCTTCACAGTTGGAGGTCTGACCGGGATTGTCCTAGCCAATTCTTCTCTAGACATTATGCTTCACGACACATATTATGTCGTCGCCCACTTCCACTATGTCCTTTCAATAGGAGCCGTATTCGCCATCGTTGCCGGCTTCGTCCACTGATTCCCCCTATTCTCAGGATACACACTTCACGACACCTGAACTAAAATCCACTTCGGAGTTATATTTATTGGAGTCAACCTTACTTTCTTCCCACAACATTTCCTAGGGCTGGCAGGAATGCCTCGTCGGTACTCCGACTATCCCGACGCCTATACCCTTTGAAACACAGTCTCTTCTATTGGCTCAATGATCTCAATAGTCGCAGTGATTATGTTCCTATTTATTATCTGAGAAGCATTCACCGCAAAACGAGAAGTTCTATCAGTAGAACTTACAGCAACAAACGTAGAATGACTTCACGGCTGCCCTCCTCCCTACCACACCTTCGAAGAGCCTGCCTTCGTCCAAGTTCAACAAACTTGGCTAAACTACAAAAAATCCCCTACCGCCCCCTCAAAAGCCCACTAACGAGAAAGGGAGGAATTGAACCCCCATAAACTGGTTTCAAGCCAGCCACATAACCATTCTGTCACTTTCTTCATAAGACACTAGTAAAGTCGATTATTACATTGCCTTGTCAAGGCAAAATTGCGGGTTAAAACCCCGCGTGTCTTACAACAATGGCACATCCCTCTCAACTAGGATTCCAAGATGCAGCTTCACCTGTAATAGAAGAACTTCTTCACTTCCACGACCATGCCCTAATAATCGTCTTCCTAATCAGCACACTCGTGCTTTACATTATTGCGGCTATAGTAACAACCAAGCTTACTAATAAATTTATCCTAGACTCCCAAGAAATTGAAATCATCTGAACCTTGCTCCCAGCTATTATTCTAATCCTCATCGCCCTCCCCTCCCTACGCATCCTTTATCTTATGGACGAGATCAATGACCCACATCTCACAATTAAGGCCATGGGCCATCAATGATACTGAAGCTACGAGTACACTGATTATGAAGACCTCAGCTTCGATTCTTATATAATCCCAACACAAGACCTGGCCCCAGGTCAATTTCGCCTCCTAGAAACAGACCATCGAATAGTGGTCCCAGTTGAGTCCCCCATTCGAATTTTAATCTCAGCCGAAGACGTACTTCACTCCTGAGCCGTCCCAAGCCTAGGAGTAAAAATAGACGCCGTCCCTGGACGCCTAAACCAAACAGCATTTATTGCATCCCGTCCCGGAGTTTTCTATGGACAATGCTCTGAAATTTGCGGCGCAAACCACAGCTTTATGCCTATCGTGGTAGAAGCAGTCCCACTAAAACACTTTGAAAACTGATCATCCTTAATACTTGAAGACGCTTCGCTAAGAAGCTAAATAGGGAATAGCGTTAGCCTTTTAAGCTAAAGATTGGTGGCCCCCACCCGCCCCTAGCGAGATGCCACAACTTAACCCCGCGCCTTGATTTTCCATCCTAGTCTTATCTTGACTAATTTTCCTAACAGCCATTCCCCCAAAAGTCCTAGCACACACTTTCCCAAACGACCCCACTCTCCAAAGCACAAAAAAACCCAAAACAGAGCCCTGAACCTGACCATGGCACTAAGCTTATTTAACCAATTTATGAGCCACACATACCTGGGAATTCCCCTAATTGCCCTTGCTCTTAGCCTACCTTGAATCCTCTATCCAAAGCCCACTACACGTTGATTAAATAACCGTCTCATTACACTCCAAGGATGACTTATTAACCGCTTTATCCAACAAATTTTCCAGCCCTTAAACTCAGAGGGCTATAAGTGAGCCACCCTCCTCGCCTCCCTTATACTCTTTCTTATTACCTTAAATATACTTGGCCTTCTACCCTACACCTTCACCCCCACAACACAGCTTTCTCTCAACATAGCCTTCGCTGTACCCCTCTGACTTGCTACAGTCATTATTGGTATACGAAACCAACCTACACACGCGCTAGGCCACCTTCTGCCAGAAGGCACTCCTACCCTCCTGATCCCTGTCCTAATCATTATCGAAACAATTAGCCTACTTATCCGACCCCTCGCACTTGGAGTTCGACTAACCGCAAACCTCACAGCTGGCCACCTTTTAATTCAACTCATCGCCACTGCCACCTTCGTTCTTCTTCCCCTTATACCTACAGTGGCAATTCTGACCGCAGTACTACTCTTTCTTCTGACTCTTCTAGAAGTTGCAGTAGCTATGATCCAAGCCTACGTCTTTGTCCTTCTTTTAAGCCTTTATCTACAAGAAAACGTCTAATGGCCCATCAAGCACACGCATATCACATAGTTGACCCCAGCCCGTGACCCCTAACAGGCGCAGTAGCCGCCCTTCTAATAACCTCCGGTTTAGCAATCTGAATGCACTTCCACAATACAACCTTAATAACCCTAGGTCTAATTCTCCTCCTCCTAACAATATACCAGTGATGACGAGATATCATTCGAGAAGGGACATTCCAAGGACACCACACCCCTCCTGTCCAAAAAGGCCTTCGATACGGAATAATCCTCTTTATTACCTCGGAAGTTTTCTTTTTCCTGGGATTCTTCTGAGCCTTCTACCACTCTAGTCTTGCCCCCACCCCTGAACTAGGAGGTTGCTGACCCCCTACAGGAATTACCCCACTTGACCCCTTCGAAGTACCCCTCCTCAACACAGCCGTCCTACTAGCTTCTGGAGTAACAGTCACCTGAGCACACCATAGTATTATAGAAGGGCTTCGAAAAGAAACTATTCAATCCCTTGCCCTAACCATTCTTTTAGGCTTCTATTTCACCTTCCTCCAAGCCATAGAATACTACGAAGCCCCTTTTACAATCGCAGATGGAGTTTACGGCTCCACCTTCTTCGTAGCAACCGGCTTCCACGGACTTCACGTAATTATTGGCTCTACCTTCCTAGCCGTCTGCCTTCTACGACAAGTCCAATACCACTTTACATCAGAACATCACTTTGGATTCGAAGCAGCTGCCTGATACTGACACTTTGTAGACGTTGTCTGACTATTCCTCTACATCTCAATTTACTGATGAGGCTCATATCTTTCTAGTACTAAAGCTAGTACATGTGACCTCCAATCACTTAGTCTTGGTTAAAGCCCAAGGAAAGATAATGAATTTAATCACAACAATACTTATTATTTCTATTACCCTCTCCACTATTCTAGCCATCGTCTCTTTCTGACTACCCCAAATAACCCCCGACCACGAAAAGCTCTCCCCCTACGAATGTGGCTTCGACCCCCTAGGGTCCGCCCGCCTACCCTTCTCCCTTCGCTTCTTCCTCGTCGCAATCCTCTTCCTCCTATTCGACCTGGAAATTGCACTACTCCTTCCCCTTCCCTGAGGGGACCAGCTCTCTTCTCCCCTCATAACATTCGTCTGAACCTTCGCTGTTCTTGTCCTACTAACCCTCGGGCTAATTTATGAATGAATCCAAGGCGGCCTAGAATGGGCTGAATAGGCTGTTAGTTTAAGAAAAACCCTTGATTTCGGCTCAAGAACTTGTAGTTAAAGTCCACAACCGTCTAATGACTCCCACACACTTCGCCTTCTCCTCGACCTTCCTTCTAGGCCTAGCAGGCCTAGCATTCCACCGAACCCACCTTCTTTCCGCCCTCCTGTGTTTGGAAGGTATAATACTCTCACTCTTCATTGCCCTCTCCCTATGGACCCTCCAACTAAACTCCGCCAGCTTTTCAGCCTCCCCCATGCTTCTTCTAGCTTTCTCAGCCTGCGAAGCAAGCGCCGGTCTTGCCCTACTCGTTGCCACTGCTCGAACCCACGGAACAGACCGACTCCAAAGCCTAAACCTCCTACAATGCTAAAAATTCTCCTCCCCACTATCATGCTTGTTCCCACTATTTGAGCCACCCCCGCCAAACACCTCTGATCCACCGCCCTTTCATGCAGTTTAGTTATCTCCCTAATCAGCTTAACCTGGCTTAAATCATCCGCAGAATCAGGCTGATCCTTCCTTAGCCCCTACATGGCAACTGACCCCCTCTCCACCCCCCTTCTTGCACTAACCTGCTGGCTCCTCCCCCTAATAATCCTTGCAAGCCAGAACCACACAGCATCCGAACCTATCTCCCGCCAACGAGCCTACATCACCCTCCTTACATCTCTACAAATCTTCCTCATCATAGCCTTCAGCGCAACCGAAATAATTATATTTTACATTATATTTGAAGCCACCCTCATTCCAACCCTAGTAATTATTACCCGCTGGGGTAATCAAACAGAACGACTAAACGCAGGGACTTACTTTCTATTCTACACATTAGCAGGCTCACTCCCCCTCCTTGTCGCCCTCCTACTACTCCAAAACAGCACTGGAACCTTGTCCCTTCTAACACTACAATATGCTCCTTCCATACAGCTCTCTTCTTTTGCCGACAAGCTATGATGAGCCGGCTGCCTACTCGCCTTCCTAGTAAAAATACCCCTTTACGGAGCCCACCTTTGACTTCCCAAAGCACACGTTGAAGCCCCAATCGCCGGCTCTATGGTACTAGCCGCAGTATTACTAAAACTAGGGGGTTACGGAATAATGCGAATAATAATTATACTAGAGCCTCTTACCAAAGAACTCAGTTACCCCTTCATTATCTTTGCCCTCTGAGGGGTAATTATAACAGGCTCAATTTGCCTCCGCCAAACAGATCTAAAGTCCCTAATTGCCTACTCATCAGTGAGCCATATGGGTCTCGTGGCAGCAGGTATCTTAATTCAAACTCCCTGGGGCTTTACAGGTGCCCTCATTCTAATAATCACACACGGTCTAACTTCCTCCGCCCTCTTCTGCCTAGCTAACACAAATTATGAACGAACACACAGCCGAACTATAATTTTAGCCCGAGGTCTCCAAATGGTTCTGCCCCTAATAACCGCATGATGATTTACTGCCAGCCTCGCAAACCTTGCTCTTCCCCCTCTCCCAAACTTAATAGGAGAACTAATAATTATTACCTCCCTATTCCACTGATCCTGATGAACAATCGCACTCACAGGGGCTGGAACCCTAATTACCGCAGGCTACTCCCTATACATATTCCTCATAACACAACGAGGACCTCTACCGACACATATTATTTCCCTCGACCCAACACACTCCCGAGAACACTTACTCATAGCCCTCCATCTCCTCCCCCTTATTCTCCTCATCTCCAAACCCGAACTAATTTGAGGATGGACCGCCTGTAGATATAGTTTAACAAAAATATTAGATTGTGATTCTAAAGACAGAGGTTAAAACCCCCTTATCCACCGAGAGAGGTTGGCAACAACAAAGACTGCTAATCTTTGCCTCTTGGGTTGAACTCCCAAGCTCACTCACCCCGCTTCTAAAGGATAACAGCTCATCCGTTGGTCTTAGGAACCAAAAACTCTTGGTGCAAATCCAAGTAGCAGCTATGCACCTCACCTCAACCGTTATAGCCACCAGCCTAATCACCATTTTCCTCCTACTCACATTCCCCATTCTTACCTCCTTCTCCCCCNGCCCCCTTCCCCCCAACTGAGCACTAACTCAAGTCAAAACAGCAGTAAAATGAGCTTTCTTTATTAGCACCCTCCCTCTCTGCCTCTTCCTCAACGAAGGCGCAGAAGCAATCATTACCAGCTGAACTTGAATAAACACCCACACCTTCGATGTAAGTATCAGCCTCAAATTTGACATTTATTCAATTATTTTTACCCCCGTCGCCCTCTACGTCACCTGATCTATCCTAGAATTTGCCTCCTGATATATACATGCCGACCCAGACATAAATCGTTTTTTTAAATATCTGCTAATCTTCCTCATCACTATAATTATTCTTGTTACCGCAAACAATATATTTCAACTATTCATCGGTTGAGAAGGCGTCGGAATTATATCCTTTCTCCTCATCAGCTGATGAAACGGCCGTGCAGACGCAAACACCGCTGCCCTTCAAGCAGTAATCTATAACCGAGTAGGAGACATCGGTCTAATTTTTGCCATAGCTTGAATCGCAACCTCCCTTAATTCCTGAGAAATACAACAAATATTTACTTTGTCCAAAGACTTTGACCTAACTTACCCCCTCATTGGCCTCATCATTGCTGCCACTGGTAAGTCCGCTCAATTCGGCCTCCATCCTTGGCTTCCCTCTGCCATAGAAGGTCCTACACCGGTCTCTGCCCTACTGCATTCAAGCACCATAGTAGTAGCAGGCATCTTCCTCCTTATCCGCATGAGCCCTATGCTAGAAAATAACCACACCGCCCTGACTATCTGCCTTTGCTTAGGAGCCCTCACCACCCTATTTACCGCAACCTGCGCCCTCACCCAAAATGACATCAAAAAAATCGTTGCCTTCTCAACATCAAGTCAACTAGGCCTAATAATAGTAACAATTGGACTCAACCAACCACAACTTGCCTTCCTCCACATCTGTACCCACGCATTCTTTAAAGCCATGCTTTTCCTCTGCTCAGGGTCCATTATCCACAGCCTAAACGACGAACAAGACATCCGAAAAATAGGAGGCATACATCACCTAACCCCCTTCATTTCCTCCTGCTTAACTATCGGAAGCTTAGCTCTCACAGGAACTCCCTTCTTAGCAGGATTCTTCTCTAAAGATGCCATTATTGAAGCCCTAAACACATCTTACCTAAACGCCTGAGCCCTTTTCCTCACCCTCCTAGCCACTTCTTTCACCGCTGTCTACAGCCTCCGAATAATTTTCTTTATCTCAATAGGCCACCCCCGCTTCAACCCGCTTTCCCCCATCAACGAAAACAACCCAACAGTTATTAACCCCATCAAACGATTAGCCTGAGGAAGCATTATCGCCGGCCTCCTAATCACCTCCAACATTACACCCCTAAAAACACCAGTTTTATCCATACCCCTTCTTCTCAAAACTGCCGCCCTAGCGGTAACTATTATTGGCCTTCTCACCGCACTAGAACTCGCCTCACTGGCCAATAAACAATACAAGCCAACCCCAAAACTTTCTCCCCACCATTTCTCTAACATATTAGGATTCTTCCCAATAGTTGTCCATCGCCTTACTCCCAAACTTAACCTAGTTTTAGGACAAACCATTGCCTCCCAAACAGTCGACCAAACTTGGTTAGAAAAAGTCGGTCCAAAAGCAACTGCCACCCTCAACCTCCCCCTAATTACAACAACCAACAATATTCAACAAGGTATAATCAAAACCTACCTCTCACTCTTCTTCTTCACCTTCAGTCTAGCTCTCCTACTACTACTTTATTAAACAGCTCGAAGAGCCCCTCGACTTAGCCCCCGCGTTAACTCCAACACCACAAACAACGTTAACAACAACACTCAGGCCCCCATCACCAAAACACCGCCACCTACCGAATACATCAAAGCTACCCCTCCAATATCCCCCCGAAAGACAGAGAACTCAGCAAACTCATCAGCAGACACTCAAGCCCCCTCATACCACCCACCTCAAAACAACCCTGCCGCCGCACACACCCCCACCATATAAGCCATCATCACCCCCAAAACAGGCCAACTACCTCAACCCTCCGGGTAAGGCTCAGCCGCCAACGCCGCCGAATATGCAAACACAACCAGCATTCCCCCCAAATAAATCAAAAACAAGACCAAAGACAAGAAAGACCCCCCATGCCCCACTAACACCCCACACCCCATACCTGCTACCGCAACCAATCCTAGTGCCGCAAAATACGGCGAAGGATTAGAAGCAACCGCCGCAAGGCCTAATACCAACCCAAACAAGAATATAAACATAATATAAACCATAGTTTCTGCCAGGACTTTAACCAGGACTAATGACTTGAAAAACCACCGTTGTTATTCAACTACAAAAACAATAATGGCCAACCTCCGAAAAACCCACCCCCTCCTAAAAATCGCAAACAACGCTCTAGTTGACCTCCCAGCTCCCTCAAACATCTCCGTCTGATGGAATTTTGGATCTCTACTAGGACTTTGCCTAGCAGCCCAAATCCTAACAGGCCTCTTTCTAGCCATACACTATACCTCCGACATCGCCACAGCCTTCTCCTCCGTCGCCCACATTTGTCGAGACGTAAACTATGGCTGACTCATTCGAAACATACACGCCAATGGCGCATCCTTTTTCTTCATTTGTATTTACCTCCATATCGGGCGAGGCCTATACTACGGCTCCTACCTGTATAAAGAAACCTGAAACATTGGAGTTATCCTCCTCCTCCTAACCATAATAACAGCCTTCGTAGGCTACGTCCTCCCATGAGGACAAATATCATTCTGAGGCGCTACCGTCATCACAAACCTTCTTTCCGCAGTCCCTTACATTGGCAACTCCTTAGTTCAATGAATTTGAGGGGGATTCTCCGTAGACAACGCCACCCTAACTCGCTTTTTCGCCTTCCACTTCCTTCTCCCCTTCATCATTGCAGCTGCAACAATAGTACACCTTATTTTTCTCCACGAAACCGGATCAAACAACCCCACAGGCCTAAACTCAGACGCCGACAAAATCTCCTTCCACCCCTACTTTTCTTACAAAGACTTATTAGGCTTCGCAATTCTTTTAATCGCCCTCATTTCCCTAGCCCTTTTCTTCCCCAACCTACTCGGTGACCCTGACAATTTTACCCCCGCAAACCCCCTAGTTACTCCTCCCCACATCAAACCCGAATGATACTTCCTGTTTGCCTACGCCATCCTACGCTCAATTCCTAACAAACTTGGCGGAGTTCTCGCCCTCCTATTCTCAATTCTTGTTTTAATAGTTGTGCCTATCCTCCACACCTCCAAACAACGAGGCCTAACTTTCCGCCCCATCACACAATTCTTGTTTTGACTCCTAGTTGCAAATGTCGCAATCCTCACCTGAATTGGGGGCATGCCCGTTGAACATCCCTTCGTTATTATTGGCCAAATCGCATCCTTTCTCTACTTCTTCCTCTTCCTTATTCTTGCCCCCATTACCGGCTGACTAGAAAACAAAATCCTTAAATGACACTGCACTAGTAGCTCAGCGCAAGAGCACCGGTCTTGTAAACCGGACGTCGAAGGTTAAAGTCCTTCCTACTGCTTCAAAGAAAGGGGATTCTAACCCCTGCCCCTAACTCCCAAAGCTAGGATTCTAATTTATACTATTCTTTGCCGAGCTCTGCCTTTGTACAAAATGCAATGCATATATGTATTATCACCATTATTTTATATCAAACATATCCTATATATAAATACATTCAATTTTTAATTAAACATAGACTGCTCCCCCACATATTTGACACCAACATTTACAACTAAGACACACATAAACCAATCAACTGAAACTTCCCAATAACTTGAAAAACCACTGAACGATATTTAAGACCGAACACAACCATTCATACAGTCAAGATATACCAAGTACTCAACATTCGATTCATACTCAAATATTTAATGTAGTAAGAGCCCACCATCAGTTGATTTCTTAATGTTAACGGTTCTTGAAGGTCAAGGACAATTATTCGTGGGGGTTTCACTAAATGAACTATTCCTGGCATCTGGTTCCTACTTCAGGTTCAATAATTGTTATAATCCCCCATACTTTCATTGACGCTTGCATAAGTTAATGGTGTTAATACATACTCCTCATTACCCAACATGCCAAGCATTCTTTCCAGAGGATAGGGGGTTCTCCTTTTTTTTTCCCTTTCATTTAGCATCTCAGAGTGCGTACAGAAATGACAGACAAGGTTGAACATTCTCCTTGCTTTGGAGAGAAATAGCATGCGTGGTGGATAGATATTTATAGAAGAGTTACATAACTGATATCTAGAGCATAAGATTCAATCAAATATTTTAATTTTCTCCTAACTTTTCTATCAATCTTCGGTTTCTGCGCGCGTTAAACCCAAAACTCCTAAGATCTCTAATATTCCTGTAAACCCCCCGGAAACAGGAAAAGCTCTAGAAGTGACTATCAGCGCTTTAATTTATGCATAAAATTACTTAATGTGCGTATATACAGTATTATTTATGCACGTATCATACTATCTATGTACGTATATTATACTATTACTATATTGCACAT